TTAAAAATAAGCTAAAATTAAGCTTTTGGGCTCATACCTCAAATATAAAGAATTCTCTTTTTTTTAAAAATAAAGTGCCTGATTAAAGGATTATTCTGATAGAGTAAATTAAGAAGTTTTTCTACCTTTATTATATTTTATAGAATTAAACTATACCTAATAATATCAAAAATTATTGTGCATCATACACTAAAATATAATTTTCATAATAAAGAAATCAAATTTCTTAAAATAAAATATTTTAAATTTTTTTTTTATCTAATTCAAATAAAATATTTTTTTTATTTATTTTATTTTTTAGAACTTTTATTGCAATTTCTTCTAATTCATGATTTGGATGTTGAATCGGTATAGAGATTAATTTATTAAGATTTATCCCCCTAATCTCTACCCCCAATAATTTAATAACTTCAGAAGCTTCCTTAAAATATTTCTTAACCCAAGCTCTTGCCTCCATTAATTTTTTATTTATTATTTTATTTAAACTCATTCTAATTCAAAACTTTGAACTAAATAATTTTATTTCTATTATTATTAATTCCTCCCTATTAATAAAAATAGGATCTACCCCATTTCATTTTTGATTCCCTAATGTAATCGAAGGACTTTCATGATTCAATAACTTCATTTTAATGACTTGACAAAAAATTACCCCCATAATTTTACTATCATATTATTTTAATAAAAATTTCTTATTTTTTACAATTATTTTAAATATTAGAATTGGAGCTATTGGAGGATTAAGTCAAACCTCTTTACGAAAATTAATAGCTTTTTCTTCTATTAATAATTTAGGATGAATAATTTTCGCTATTATAATTAGAGAAAATTTATGATTATTTTATTTTTTTATATATTCTTTTTTAATTAGAATTATATGTTTTTTATTTTATATTAGAAATACATTTTTTATTAATCAATTATTTATTAATAATATTAATTTTTCTATTAAAATAAATTTATTAATTAATTTTCTTTCATTAGGCGGCTTACCGCCATTTATTGGATTTACCCCCAAATGAATTATTATTAATTTTTTAATAAATAATAAATTATATCTATTAACCTTAATTTTTATTTTAATAAGATTAATTATTATTTTTTTTTATATTCGAATTATTTATTCTTGTTTCATATTCAATTATTTAAAAATAAAATGATTTAAAATTTCCTTAAAAAATAATTTTATAATTTATGTTAATTTTTTTTCATTTATTTCAATTTCAGGAATGATTATTAGAACTTTATTATTCATGTAAGGTTTTAAGTTAAATAAACTAATAATCTTCAAAATTATTTATAAAGAAATTATATTCTTTAAGCCTTAATATAATATAATATACCTTAAAATTTGCAATTTCATATCATTTTTGACTATAAGACTTTAAAATAATAAAAGAGAAATTATTCTCGTTAATAAATTTACAATTTATCGCTTATTCCTCAGCCATTTTATTAGCGAAAATGACTTTATTCAACAAATCATAAAGATATTGGAACATTATATTTCATTTTTGGAATTTGAGCAGGAATAGTAGGAACTTCCTTAAGATTACTTATTCGAGCTGAATTAGGGAATCCAGGTTCTTTAATCGGAGATGATCAAATTTATAATACTATTGTTACAGCTCATGCATTTATTATAATTTTTTTTATAGTAATACCTATTATAATTGGAGGATTCGGAAATTGATTAATTCCTTTAATATTAGGAGCTCCTGATATAGCCTTCCCCCGAATAAATAATATAAGATTTTGGTTATTGCCCCCATCATTAACCCTTTTAATCTCAAGAAGTATCGTAGAAAATGGAGCAGGAACAGGTTGAACTGTTTATCCCCCCCTGTCTTCAAATATTGCTCATAGAGGAAGATCTGTTGATTTAGCTATTTTTTCCCTACATTTAGCTGGAATTTCTTCCATTTTAGGAGCAATTAATTTTATTACTACAATTATTAACATACGATTAAATAACCTCTCATTTGATCAAATACCTCTTTTTGTTTGAGCTGTAGGAATTACTGCATTTCTACTTCTTCTATCTCTACCTGTATTAGCTGGAGCTATTACTATATTATTAACAGATCGAAACTTAAATACTTCTTTTTTTGACCCTGCAGGAGGAGGAGATCCAATTCTCTATCAACATTTATTTTGATTTTTTGGTCACCCAGAAGTTTATATTCTAATTTTACCAGGATTCGGAATAATTTCTCATATTATTTCCCAAGAAAGAGGTAAAAAAGAAACTTTTGGTTGTTTAGGAATAATTTATGCAATAATAGCTATTGGATTATTAGGATTTATTGTCTGAGCTCATCATATATTTACTGTTGGAATAGATATTGATACTCGAGCTTATTTTACATCAGCAACAATAATTATTGCTGTTCCAACAGGAATTAAAATTTTTAGATGATTAGCTACCCTTCACGGAACTCAAATTAATTATAGTCCATCCATATTATGAAGTTTAGGATTTGTTTTTTTATTCACTGGTGGCGGATTAACAGGAGTCATCTTAGCTAACTCTTCTATTGATATTACATTACACGATACTTATTATGTAGTAGCTCATTTTCATTACGTCCTGTCTATAGGCGCTGTTTTTGCTATCTTAGGAGGATTCATTCACTGATACTCTTTATTTACTGGATTATCTCTCAATCCCTTTTTACTTAAAATTCAATTTTTTATTATATTTATTGGAGTTAATTTAACTTTTTTTCCTCAACATTTTTTAGGATTAGCAGGAATACCTCGTCGATATTCAGACTACCCTGATTCTTATATTTCTTGAAATATTATTTCTTCCTTAGGGTCCTATATTTCATTATTAGCAGTTATAATAATATTAATTATTATCTGAGAATCAATAATTTACCAACGAATTTCATTATTTACTTTAAATATACCTTCATCTATTGAATGATACCAAGCTCTACCCCCAGCAGAACACTCATATAATGAACTACCAATTTTAAGTAATATATTCTAATGTGGCAGATTATATGTAATGGATTTAAACCCCATTTATAAAGGTTTATCCTTTTTTTAGAATAAAATTATTATTTTATTTTAATATAATGGCAACATGATCTAACCTAAATCTTCAAAATGGAGCTTCCCCATTAATAGAACAAATCATTTTTTTTCATGATCATACATTAATTATTCTACTAATAATCACTATTTTAGTAGGTTATTTAATATTAAGTTTATTTTTTAACAAATACATTAATCGATTTTTACTTGAAGGACAAATAATTGAATTAATTTGAACTATCTTACCAGCTATTACTTTAATTTTTATTGCTTTACCATCTTTACGACTACTTTATTTACTTGATGAATTAAATAATCCTCTAATTACTTTGAAATCTATTGGACATCAATGATATTGAAGATATGAATATTCTGATTTTAATAATATTGAATTCGATTCTTATATAATTTCATCTAATGACATCTCCCCTCACAATTTTCGACTTTTAGATGTAGACAATCGAATTATTTTACCAATAAACAATCAAATTCGAATCATAGTTACAGCTACAGATGTAATTCACTCTTGAACTATTCCTTCACTAGGAATTAAAATTGATGCTAATCCAGGTCGGTTAAATCAAACTAATTTTTTCATTAATCGACCTGGAATTTTTTTTGGGCAATGCTCTGAAATTTGTGGGGCAAACCATAGTTTTATACCTATTGTAATTGAAAGTATTTCAATTAAAAATTTTATTAACTGAATCAATAATTATTCTTCATTAGATGACTGAAAGTAAGTATTGGTCTCTTAAACCACTTTATAGTAAATTAACAATTACTTCTAATGAAAACTACTATATAATTTAATTAATAATCAAAGAATTAGTTAAATAAATAACATAAATATGTCAAATTTAAATTATTATTATTATTATAATATTCTTTTATACCTCAAATAATACCTATTAACTGATTATTTTTTTTTTTTTTTTTTATTGCTATTTTCATTATTTTTAACATAATAAACTACTATATTATAAATTTTAATTTAAATAATCAATTTTTAATTCCCATAAATAATCTAAAAAAAAAAATTACAAATTTTAATTGAAAATGATAAGTAATTTATTTTCAATTTTTGACCCATCTACAAACTTATTAAATATTCAAATTAATTGAATTAGAACTTTTTTAGGTTTATTATTTATCCCTCATTATTTTTGATTAATCCCCAATCGTCATTTTTTATTTTGAAATTTTATTTTAAATAAACTCCATAATGAATTTAAAACCCTATTAAAAAATAATTATTTTAACGGATCAACTTTAATTTTTACCTCTTTATTTTCTTTTATTTTATTTAATAATTTTTTAGGATTATTTCCCTATATTTTTACTAGAACAAGACATCTAACTTTAACTTTAACTATTTCTCTACCATTATGATTAAGATTTATATTATACGGATGAATTAATAACTATCAACATATATTTATTCATATAATTCCCCAAGGAACCCCAACTATTTTAATACCTTTTATAGTCTTAATTGAAACTATTAGTAATATTATCCGACCAGGAACCTTAGCAGTTCGACTAACAGCCAATATAATTGCAGGACATTTATTAATAACTTTACTAAGAAACACAAGCACTAATCTTCCCCCATATTTAATTATAATAGTAATCTTAATTCAAATTTTACTAATAATTCTAGAATCTGCAGTTGCGGTTATTCAATCTTACGTCATTGCTATTCTTAGAACACTATATTCTAGAGAAGTAAATTAATTCTACAAATGAAAATAAACTTTAACCACCCCTATCATTTAGTAGATTATAGTCCTTGACCTTTAACGGGAGCTATTGGAGTATTAACTTTAGTAACAGGAATAATTAAATGATTTCATAATTTTAATACTAATTTATTGATTTTAGGGTATATTATTACCCTTTTAACAATATATCAATGATGACGAGATATTAGTCGAGAAGGAACTTACCAAGGAAAACATACTATTTTAGTTACAAAAGGTTTACAATGAGGAATAGTATTATTTATTGTATCAGAAATCTTTTTTTTTATCTCTTTTTTTTGAGCTTTTTTTCATAGTAGTTTATCCCCTAATATTGAAATTGGAGCTATTTGACCCCCTTTAAATATTATCCCATTTAATCCTTTCCAAATTCCTCTACTTAATACAATTATTCTTTTAAGATCAGGAGTAACAGTAACATGAGCTCATCACTCTTTAATAGAAAATAATCATTCTGAAACTAATAAAAGATTATTTATTACTATTTGTTTAGGAATATATTTTACCATTTTACAAGCTTATGAATATTTAGAAGCCTCTTTTTCTATTGCCGATAGAATTTATGGATCAACTTTTTTTATGGCAACAGGATTTCACGGCTTACATGTTATTATTGGAACTTTTTTTCTATTAATTTGCCTATTACGACATTTAAATAATCATTTTTCAAAAAACCATCATTTTGGCTTTGAAGCAGCAGCTTGATATTGACATTTTGTTGATGTAGTATGACTATTTCTTTATATTTCTATTTATTGATGAGGTAATTAACTATTTATATAATATATTTAGTATATTTGACTTCCAATCAAAAAGTTTAATATTTTATTAATATAAATAATTATTTTACTAACTTTTATATTAATTTTAATTATAATTATTTGCAATATCTTAATATTTTTATCAGTTATTTTATCAAAAAAATCATTTTATGACCGAGAAAAATCCTCCCCATTTGAATGCGGTTTTGATCCAAAATCAACAGCTCGAATTCCCTTTTCTCTTCATTTTTTTTTAATTACAGTTATCTTTTTAATTTTTGATGTAGAAATTGCATTAATTTTCCCTATCATTTTAACATTTAAAATAGTTAATTTCATTATCTGAACAAAAATTAGAATATTTTTTTTTATTATTTTATTATTTGGAATTTATCATGAATGAAACCAAAATATATTAAATTGAACTAATTAATAAATCAAATTAAGGATTATAGTTTAAATAAAAACCTTTGATTTGCATTCAAATAATATTGAATTTTCAATTTATCTTACAATTAACAATAATAACCAATAATAATAATAATAATAATAATATATATATATATATATATATATATATATATATTATAATAAATATAAATATAAATATAAATATAAATATAAATATAAATATAAATATAAATATAAATATAAATATAAATATAAATATAAATATAAATATAAATATAAATATAAATATAAATATAAATATAAAATATAAATATAAATATAAATATAAATATAAATATAAATATAAATATAAATATAAATATAAATATAAATATAAATATAAATATAAATATAAATATAAATATAAATATAAATATAAATATAAATATAAATAAGAAGCAACCCTGCATTTAATTTCGACTTAAAAGAAAGAGTAATAAAATACTCCTTATTTAATGTAAAATAAACTATATATTAATTGAAACCAAAATAGAGGTATATCACTGTTAATGATAACATTGAATATTTAATTCCAATTAAATAAGAAATATAAAGAATAAAATAAAGCTGCTAACTTTAATTTTAGTGGTTAAATTCCATTAATATTTCTTATTTTTATTTATATAGTTTATTTAAAACTTTACATTTTCATTGTAAAAATAAAATTTCAATATTTTTATAAATATTTACATTTAAAAATTTAATTAATTTCCTTAATATCTTCAATATTACACTCTGTTATTATAAGCTATTTAAATAAAATAATAATAATATAAATAAAAAAATTAAAACTCATAAAATAAATCTAAATAAATAAATTTTAATAAAATTATTTATTTGAAAAATATTATAAAATACAGAATAATTTTTTAAAATTTTATTTATACCTTGTCCTCTATAAATTTCTCTCCAACCTAAGTCAATATTTTTATATAATTTTTGACTAAAATTTAAAAAATAATATACAACTCCATATGTTGATAAAGAAGGCATAAATCACATAAAACATAAAAAAAATCTTAAATCATAAGTTAATATAAATTTATTTATATTATTAATTTTTATATTTCTAATAAAATAACCTATCAAAGCACCCATTAAGCTAACATAAATTACTATTAATTTTAAATTAAAAGGTAGATAAATCATGTAAGGATAAGAAAAAATTATTCATCTTAAAAAACTTCCACTAAAAATTCTTATAAATAATAATATAAACATACTTTTTAATATAACATAATCTTCATCATATAAATTGTAAATAGATAATAAATTAAAACCATTAATTATAGTATATATTAATAAACGAAAACTATAAAACATAGTTAAACCCGTAGAAATATAATATAAAATAAAAACCAATATATTAAAATATCTAAAACTTAATATTTCTAAAATTAAATCCTTAGAATAAAATCCAGCTAAAAAAGGAATACCACATAAAGCTATATTAGAAATATGTAAACATAAAGAAGTCAATGGAATATAAATTCTAATCCCCCCCATATATCGAATATCTTGAATATCATTCATTATATGAATAATTACTCCAGCACATATAAATAATAATGCTTTAAACATTGCATGGGTCAATAAGTGAAAAAAAGCTAATTCAGGAAACCCCATTCTTAAAATTCTCATTATTAACCCTAACTGACTTAAAGTAGACAAAGCAATAATTTTTTTCAAATCAAATTCATAATTTGCAGAAATCCCAGATATAAACATAGTTAAAATAGATAATAAAAGTAAAATTTTAATAGAAAACATATCAACTAATAAAAAATTAAAACGAATTAAAAGATAGACCCCTGCAGTAACTAAAGTAGAAGAATGTACTAAAGCTGAAACGGGGGTAGGAGCAGCCATAGCCGCTGGTAATCAAGATCTAAAAGGAATTTGAGCTCTTTTAGTTATTGCAGCTAAAATAATTAATCCCCCAATCATTAATATCATAAAATCATTTTTTATAAAATCTAAATAAAAAATATAATTTCAACTTCCATAATTCAATATTCAAGAAATAGCCATTAAAATTATAACATCTCCAATACGATTAGATAAAGCAGTCAATATCCCAGCATTATAAGACTTTAAATTTTGATAATAAATTACTAAACAATAAGAAACTAACCCTAACCCATCCCAACCTAATAAAATTCTAATTATATTGGGACTAATAATTAATAAAATTATTGAAAAAACAAATAAAATTACCAAATTAATAAATCGAATCAAATTCAACTCAGAACTTATATATCTTTTTCTATAAAAAATAACTACTGAAGAAATTAAAGAAACAAACATTATAAATAATAAAGATATTCAATCTAATAAAATTGATATTACAATACTAATAGAATTAAATGTAATAATTTCCCACTCTAAAAAAACTACTATATTATTTATAATAAAATAAATCATAAAAATAAAATTTATTATTCTAAAAATAAATAAAAAAAAAAAAAAATTAAAACAAATAAAATTAAATTTATTATTGATAATTTAAAATGAAAATTCATATTTTTGATACCACAAATCAATATTTTAATTAAATTATTTAAATAATTAAAATCAAACTATGAAATAATCTACTTTTAAAATTATAAAATTTAAAGGTAATCAGTGTAATATCAATAATAAATATTCCCGAGATACCCCAGAATAAAATCTATACAAACCTCTATAAAACTTACCATGTTGTCTATAAGAATATAAATACAATCTATACCCAGCACTAAAAAAAGAAATTATTATTAAAATTAACATCATTAATCAAGATCAACTTATTAATCTATTTAATAAACTAATTTCCCCCAACAAATTTATTGAGGGGGGCGCCGCTATATTAGAAGATATCAACAAAAATCACCATAATCTTATGGAAGGTATAAAATTTATTATACCCTTATTAATAAAAAAACTCCGACTATGAACTCGCTCATAATTAATATTAGCTAAACAAAACATACCAGAAGAACATAATCCATGACCAATTATTAACAAATAAGAACCTATAAACCCTCAATAATTCATAACTATAATTCCCCCAATAACTATTCTTATATGAGCAACAGAAGAATAAGCAATTAAAGCCTTAATATCGACCTGACAAAAACACTTTAATCTAATGTAAAACCCCCCAACTAAACTTATAATAATTCAAAAATAATTTAATTTTAAATTAATTCCCTGTAAAAAAATTATTACCCGTAATAATCCATAACCTCCCAACTTTAACATAATTCCAGCTAAAATTATTGATCCAGAAACTGGGGCTTCAACATGAGCTTTAGGTAATCAAAGATGAACAAAATATATTGGTATTTTCACTAAAAAAGCTCTAACTATAACAATATATAAAATTAAAAAATCCAAATTTAAAAATTTTAAAAAATAAAACATAATACAATCATATTTATTAAAAACATAAAAAATACCTAATAATAAAGGCAAAGAAGCAAACAAAGTATAAAATAACAAATATATTCCAGCCTGCAATCGCTCAGGTTGATATCCTCAACCAATAATTAATAATAAAGTTGGAATTAAACTTCCCTCAAAAAATAAATAAAATAAAAATAAATTTACCACTCTAAAAGTCAAATATAATATAATCAACAAAAAAATAACATTAAATAAAAAAAAATTAATATAAAAATCCAATTTTAATAAATTTTCTCTAGCTATTACTATTAAACTACAAATTCAAATTCTTAGTATAATTAAACCAAAAGAAATAATATCACAAGAAAATATATAACTAATATTACTAAATCTATAAAATCTTATTATTAAATTTATAAATAAAAACATAATAAAAAATAATAATATTTGAACCAATCAAAATATATTTTTCATAAAACATAAAGGAATTACAAAAATAATTATAAATAAAAATTTTATCATTTATTAATTAAAATATTTAAATATTAAAATTATAATAAACTAAAACTTTGAAAATAATCATTACCATGAGTACGAATTATAGAAACTAAAATTGATAGCCCTAAAGATCCTTCACAAACAGAAAATACTAAAAAAACTATTAATATATATATATCATAATTAATAAAACTTAATAGTAATAATAAAAAAAAAAAAAATCCTAAAACTAAAAACTCCAAACTTAATAATACAACCAATAAATGCTTATTTTTAGAAACAAAAATCAAATTGCCAATTAAAAACAAAATAATAAATAATATTAATATATAAAAAATTATCATTAATGTTTTTATAGTTTAAAAAAAAAACATTGGTCTTGTAAATCAAAATTAAGAAATTTCTTTAAAAACTTCAAAGAAAAAGAAATTCTTTATCTATAATCTCCAAAATTATTATTTTTATAAACTATTCTTTGATATCATAAAAATATTTATATCTATATCTTTAATTATAATATCTTTTTTGATATATTTTATTAATCATCCTTTAACAATAGGACTCATAATTTTAATACAAACATTTAATGTTTGTATATTATCAGGCATAATAATTAGAACATATTGATTTTCTTATATCCTATTTTTAACTTTTTTAGGTGGGTTATTAGTACTATTTATCTACGTCTCAAGAATTGCCTCTAATGAATTATTTTTAATATCCACCCAAATAAAAATATTTATTGTAATAACATTAATAATTATTTTTATTTTCTCATATCTAAAATCAAACCTAAATTGAATAAATTTAAATATCAACAATTCAGAAAATAACAATTTATTTAATTTAATAATATTTTTTAATAATGAAAATAAAATTAATATTAATAAATTATACAATAATCAAATATCACTGTTAATGATAATATTAATGATTTATTTATTTATTACACTAGTAGCAGTTGTAAAAATCACAAATATTTTTCATGGCCCTTTACGATCCTCATTTTAACAAATGATAAATAAATATAAATCAATTCGTAAAATCCACCCCATTATAAAAATTATTAACAGATCTTTAATTGATTTACCCACTCCATCTAATATTTCTCTATGATGAAATTTTGGTTCTCTACTTGCATTATGTTTAATTATACAAATTATTACAGGACTATTTTTAACAATATACTATACAGCTAATATTGATATAGCTTTTTATAGAGTTAATTATATTTGCCGAAATGTTAATTATGGTTGACTAATTCGCACATTACATGCTAATGGGGCCTCTTTTTTTTTTATTTGCATTTATCTTCATATTGGACGAGGTATATATTATGAATCTTTTAATTTAAAATATACTTGATTTGTTGGAATTATTATTCTATTTTTATTAATAGCAACCGCTTTTATAGGGTATGTTTTACCTTGGGGGCAAATATCTTTTTGAGGGGCTACTGTAATTACTAATTTATTATCTGCAATCCCATACTTAGGAACAATATTAGTAAATTGAATCTGGGGGGGATTTGCCGTAGACAATGCAACTCTAACTCGATTTTACACTTTTCATTTTTTACTCCCCTTTATTTTAAGAATAATAACAATAATTCACCTATTATTTTTACATCAAACAGGCTCTAACAATCCATTAGGATTAAATAGAAATCTAGATAAAATCCCATTTCATCCCTTTTTTTCATTCAAAGATCTTATAGGATTTATTATTTTAATAATAATACTAATTAGATTAACATTAATCAATCCAAATTTATCAGGGGACCCTGATAACTTTACCCCAGCTAATCCCTTAGTCACACCAGTTCATATTCAACCTGAATGATATTTTCTATTTGCTTATGCCATTCTACGATCAATTCCAAATAAATTAGGAGGAGTAATTGCTCTAATTATATCAATTATAATTTTAATTATTTTACCTTTTACCTTTAAAAAAAAAATTCAAGGTATACAATTCTACCTAATCAATCAAATTATATTTTGATCATTCACTATAATAATTATTTTATTAACTTGAATTGGAGCTCGACCAGTAGAAACCCCCTACATTTTTACAGGTCAACTATTAACTTTTTTTTATTTTATTTATTTTTTAATAAATCCATTAATTAGTATTTATTGAGATAAAATTATTTTTAATAAATAAATTGCCAACTTAACTTTTATATCTTATAATTAATGAGCTTGTTTAAAGCATTTGTTTTGAAAACTTAAGAAAGAAATATTATTTCTATTAATTTATACTAAAAAATCAAATTTATATTAAAAAAACTTTAACTCCTAAAAATAAAACTAAAAAATTTAAAGAAATAGGCAAATAATTTTTTCAAGCCAAATACATTAACTTATCATACCGATAACGAGGTAAAGTACCACGTACTCAAATAAATAAAAAAGAAATTATCACTAACTTCAAATAAAAAAAAAAAGTTAAATTATACCCCCCTAAATAAACCACAACACTTAAAAAACTCATAAATAAAATTCTTGAATATTCAGCTAAAAAAATCAATGCAAATCCCCCTCTTCTATACTCAATATTAAACCCAGAAACTAACTCTCTTTCACCCTCAGCAAAATCAAAAGGAGTTCGATTAGTTTCCGCTAAAATAGAAGATAATCAACATATAAATAAAGGAAATATAATTATAACCATTCAAACTAATTTTTGATAAAAAAAAAAATTTAATATATTAAAATCTATAATTATTAAAATTCTAGACATAAAAATTAAAGCTAATCTCACTTCATAAGAAATAGTTTGAGCGACAGCTCGTAATCCCCCTAATAAAGCATAATTAGAATTTGAAGATCACCCAGCAATCATAATTCTATAAACCCCTAATCTAGTACAACAAAAAAAAAATAAAATTCCTAAATTAAATCTCACTATATTAAAAAAATAAGGAATTAATACCCAAATAAATAAAGATAAAATAAAACTAACTACAGGAGAAAAATAATAAACTATATAATTAGAAAATCTAGGATAAATTTGTTCTTTTGTAAACAATTTAATAGCATCTGAAAAAGGCTGTAAAATTCCTAATACCCCCACTTTATTAGGACCCTTACGAATTTGAATATAACCAAGAACTTTACGCTCTAATAAAGTTAAAAAAGCAACCCCAACTAATACCCCAATAATTAAAATCAAAATACCAATAAAAATCATTATTATATCATTAAAAAAAATGTACTACTTATATAATATTATTATACATTTATGACTTCTAAAATCATTACATTTTTTCTGCCAAAATAGTACAATTTTCAATGTTAATTTATATATATATATATATATATATATATCATTTAATCATAATTTAGATTATTTTTAAATATTTTTAATAAAATTCAAAATAAATAATTTAATTAAAATATTTAATCCTTTCGTACTAAAATATTTTTAATTTTAAAAGATAGAAACCAACCTGGCTCACACCGGTTTGAACTCAGATCATGTAAGATTTTAATGATCGAACAGGTCAAAATTCTTATACTTCTACATATAAATTTTATCTTAATCCAACATCGAGGTCGCAAACTTTTTTTCTTATACGAACTAAAAAAAAAAATTACGCTGTTATCCCTAAGGTAATTTAATCTTATAATCAATAAAATTGGATCATTAACTCACTTATCAATGAAATTTCTTAAAAAAAGTTCAATAAATTTTTTTATCACCCCAATAAAATAAACTGTTAAAAATCATAATTAAAATATTTATAAATAAAATTAATTTTTAAAAATTATAAAACTCTATAGGGTCTTCTCGTCTTTTTAATTTATTTTAACTTTTTAATTAAAAAATTAAATTCAATATTATACTTAAGAGACAGCTTATATTTCATTCAATCTTTCATACAAGTCACCAATTAAGAGACTAATGATTATGCTACCTTTGTACAGTCAAAATACTGCAGCCCTTTAATATATTTATATCAGTGGGCAGATTAGACTTTAAATTATAATCAAAAAGACATGTTTTTGATAAACAAGTGAACATAAAAATTTGCCGAATTCCTTTTAAATATATTAAATTAAAATTAAATAATTATTAAAAAATTTTAATTTTATATACTAATTTTATCATAATATCAAAATTTTAATTATTATAAAATTATTTTTTATAAAAAATTAAATATATTCAAATTAAATTTTAATTTAAATAAAATTATTTATAAAAAAATATAATTTATTAACAATATAAATTATAAAAATTTTAATATAAATCAATTCTTATTATAAAAATTTAATTTAAAGCTTATCCCTTAAAATATTAAATTTAAAAAAAAAAAACTTAAAATTAATTAAATTTTTTTATATTTTAAATTAAAAATTAAATTTTTTTCTAAAAAAACTAGATATATTTAAAAACGATTAACTTTTCATTTCAAATTAATTATTTAAAATATTTATACAACAATAACTTTTTTAATTAATTATCTCTTTTAAATTCGAGAAATTTAAACCAATAAAAAATCTTTAATAAACTCTGATACCCAAGATACAATAATTAAAATTTACTTCCCCATAAATTTTATTTCAAAATATTTCAAAATTCTCTCACAATACCTAATTAACTATAAAAATTTAAATTTTTTCTATTAAAATACTTTAACCCCCATTAAATTATTTTAATATTAAAATTATTTTTATTATTTTTTCAATTATTAATTTTACCCCCTCAAATTAATTAAATTAATAATATCTTTTCAATGTAAATGAAAAACTTCAATCAAGCTCTAATTTGATCTTTCTAGGAACACTTTCCAGTACCCCTACTTTGTTACGACTTATTTCAATTTTTTAATGAAAGTGACGGGCAATATGTACATATTTTAATTTTTAATCATTTTTTTAATATAAAAAAAATTACAGTTAAATCCACTTTCACTTAATTATTTCAAATTAAAATTCATATAAATAAATTTATTGTAATCCATTATATTCTTAATTATAAACTACATCTTGATCTGATTTAATTTTATTATGAAAATTTTTAAATATTATTTTTATTTAAAAATATTTTTTTAACAACGATATATAAACTTTTAAATTAAGTAAATTTACTCGTGGATTATCAATTAATAAACGGATTCCTCTAAATGAACTAAAATACCGCCAAATTATTTAAGTTTCAATAAATAATTATCTACTATTTTAGTATTTTAAATTTAAATTTTTAATAATAGGGTATCTAATCCTAGTTTTTAATAAAATTTATCAATAATCATAAAATTTTTATAATTTTTTATTAAATTAAAATTTCACCTAATAATTTAAATTTTAAACTAAATTATTAAAATAATAATTAATTACTAAAAAAATTCAACTTATTCCTTGTTTAACCGCAACTGCTGGCACAAAATTAGTTAATAATTATTATAATGCTAAATCTCAATTTCTTAAATTTTTAATATTAATTACTACTATTAATAAATTAATTATTATTTAAATAATTAAAAACTAACACTAAAATTTACATGTAAAACAAACTTATTGTAAATTTTCTAAACCATAAAAAATTTATTTATATGCATAATTTTTTGCATGGATTTTTTTTTTTTTTTTTTTATATTAAAATATTTAATATAAGTTATTTAATTTTAAATATTCTCTTATTTTTTTTCAGTAATATGCCGGTTAAAACCTAAATTGCTATATAAAATTTTATAATTTAAAAAATAATAAAATCTCTAATGTTAATTTAGGTTAATTGTAAGTAATTATATTTTTATTATATTTAAATTAAAATATTATTAATTTAAAAATTTAATATATATATATAATATATAAATAATTTAAATATTTAATATATATATATATATAAATAATAATTTAAATATTTAATATATATACATATTATACATATATATATATATATCTATAGGAAGATTTTAGATTTAAATTTTTCCTAAACCATATTTAATAATTATACATATAAATAAAA